AATAAAGTGCCTGATAAAAGGGCTATCTTGATAGGATAGATTATACAAAAAAAATTGTCTTTATTATACATCTTAGAATTAAACTAAAACTAAAGAAATCAAAATTCTTTGTGCATCTTACACTAATATATAAAAAGATAAGCTAATCAAGCTACCAGGTTCATACCCTGTTTATAGAAGTAAAATCTTCTTCTTTTTAAATGATTCTAAATTCAAATAAAACACTATTTTTAACTATTTTAATTACTAGCTCATTAATTACATTAAGAGCTAATAATTGACTAGGTATATGAATAGGTTTAGAAATAAACTTAATGTCCTTTATTCCCTTAATTTCAAAAACAAAAAATAAGAAATCATCTCAAGCCATAATAATTTATTTTTTAACACAAAGAATTGGAAGTATCTTATTCCTATTTTCAATTCTAATGAACTCGCTCATATTCATTTACCCAAAATTAATTAATGAATTTACTTCTATGTTAATTATAATTAGTATTATAATTAAAGTAGGGGCTGCTCCCTTCCACTTTTGATTACCCGAAATAATATCAAATCTTAACTGAATAGAATGCATGCTATTAATAACTTGACAAAAAATTGCTCCTTTGACTGTTCTAAGAAATATAGTATTAAATACTTGGTTATTAAACTTATTAATTTTAATATCAGTTATGACAGGAAGAATTAGAGGCCTTAATCAAACTTCGTTACGAAAAATTTTAGCATATTCTTCCATTAACCATATAGGGTGAATATTAGCAATTATATCTACTAACACTGCCTGATATAAATATTTAACTATTTATTCTATACTGATTATCATAATTTGTTTATTAATAAATAAAAAAAACGCATTTTTTATTAATCAATTAGTATCTTCTTCACCCTCAATGACGGAAAAAATTACCTACACAATTCTGTTACTTAGAATTGGTGGTCTACCTCCTTTCTTAGGATTTCTACCTAAATGAATAGTTATCCAAAGCATAATCAATTCAAATATATATTTGTTGATAACAATTATAATGTTATTCTCTTTATTAACCTTATTTTATTATTTACGAATAATAATATCATTTATCTTATCTTATTCAACAATTAATAAATGAGTTATTTGTAAATCACCTAGTAAACCTTTATTATTTACATTTTTATCAATTAATTTAATATTACCAGTATTTACAGTTATTGGCTTTTTTTAAAGCCTTAAGTTAAATTAAACTATTAACCTTCAAAGTTAAAAATATATTAGCATGTGTATAGGCTTTAGTAAAATTACACCTTTAGACTTGCAATCTAATATCATAAATTAGACTATAAAGCCTGATAAGAGGTTAATACCATATATAAATTTACAATTTATAGCCTTATCTTCAGCCATCTTATCATTGAATAAATGATTATTTTCTACTAATCATAAAGATATTGGCACCCTTTATTTTATCTTCGGAATATGATCTGGAATAGTTGGATCCTCAATAAGTTGAATTATTCGAGTAGAATTAGGTCAACCAGGCCCATTCATTGGAGATGATCAAATTTATAATGTAATTGTAACAGCACATGCCTTTATTATAATTTTCTTTATAGTTATACCTATTATAATTGGAGGTTTTGGTAATTGATTAGTGCCTTTAATAATTGGGGCACCTGATATAGCTTTTCCACGAATAAATAATATAAGTTTCTGGCTACTGCCCCCCTCACTAATTCTTCTATTAACAAGTAGTATAGTAGAAAGAGGAGCAGGAACCGGTTGAACAGTCTATCCTCCTTTATCTAGCAATTTATCCCACAGAGGAGCATCTGTTGATTTAGCAATTTTTTCACTTCATCTAGCAGGGGTATCATCAATTTTAGGTGCTGTAAATTTCATCTCAACAATCATTAACATGCGTCCAATAGGAATAATTCCAGAACGGACACCTCTATTTGTCTGATCTGTAGGTATTACAGCCCTTCTTCTATTATTGTCACTCCCTGTACTAGCAGGGGCAATTACTATATTATTAACAGATCGAAACTTTAATACATCCTTCTTTGACCCTACTGGAGGAGGAGATCCAATTCTCTATCAGCATTTATTCTGATTTTTTGGTCACCCTGAAGTTTATATTTTAATTTTACCAGGATTTGGTTTAATTTCCCATATTATTAGACAAGAAAGAGGAAAAATTGAAGCATTTGGTACTCTAGGTATAATTTACGCAATAATAGCAATTGGGTTATTAGGATTTATTGTTTGAGCCCATCATATATTTACAGTTGGTATAGATGTAGATACTCGAGCATATTTTACATCCGCTACCATAATTATTGCTGTCCCAACAGGAATTAAAATTTTTAGATGATTAGCCACGTTACATGGAGTTAACTTAAGCTACTCTCCCACAACATTATGAGCCTTAGGGTTTGTTTTTCTATTTACTATTGGAGGGTTAACAGGAGTTATTTTAGCCAACTCATCAATTGATATTGTCCTACATGACACTTATTATGTAGTAGCTCATTTTCATTATGTTTTATCTATAGGAGCAGTTTTCGCAATTATAGGAAGCTTCATTCAATGATTCCCCTTATTTACAGGACTAACTATAAAAAGTAAATGACTTAAGATTCAATTCTTCACTATATTTATTGGAGTAAACTTAACCTTTTTCCCTCAACATTTTTTAGGACTAAGTGGTATACCTCGACGCTACTCTGATTACCCAGACTGCTACATAGCATGAAATATAATCTCATCTATTGGATCAACAATATCAATAATTAGAATTATAATATTTATTATAATTATTTGAGAAAGAATTGTTTCCAAACGAATTATTATTTTTAGTCATAATATAACATCAAGTATTGAATGACTTCAACATCTTCCTCCTGCTGAACATTCATATGCTGAATTACCTATATTAACTGCATTCTAATATGGCAGAATAGTGCAATGAATTTAAGCTTCATATATAAAGATTTATCTTTTATTAGAAATCGCAACATGAGGAAATTTAGGATTACAAGATGCAGCATCCCCTTTAATAGAACAATTAATCTTTTTTCATGATCACACTCTAATAATTCTGTTAATAATTACAGTACTAGTTGTTTATATCATAATTAGTCTTATAAACAATAAACTTATTAATCGAAACCTTCTAGAAGGTCAAACAATTGAATTTATTTGAACTATAATACCCGCAGTCACATTAATTTTTATTGCCTTACCATCATTACACTTATTATACTTAATTGATGAAATAAATAACCCCCTCCTAACTCTTAAATCAATTGGCCATCAATGATATTGAAGATATGAATATTCAGATTTCAATCATGTAGAATTCGATTCTTATATAAAACCAACTAATGAATTAAGAGACAATGAATTTCGTCTTCTTGATGTAGATAATCGAGTTGTATTACCAATAAATACTCAAATTCTATTCCTAGTGACAGCAGCTGACGTTTTACACTCCTGTGCAGTACTTGCTCTAGGAATCAAAATTGATGCAACACCAGGTCGATTAAATCAAGGTAGTTTTAGTATTAGACGTCCAGGCCTTTATTATGGTCAATGTTCAGAAATTTGTGGTGCTAATCATAGATTTATACCTATCGTTATTGAAAGTGTTCCTACTAGTAACTTTAGTAAATGATTAAATTCTAACTCATTAAGTGGCTGAAATAGTTAAGCATTGGTCTCTTAAACCAATTTATAGTAAAGTAACAAATACTCTTAATGGAAGAAATTAGTTTAAGATGACAAAACATTAACTTGTCAAGTTAAAGATATTACTGATATTTCTTAATCCCTCAAATAGCACCTTTATGATGAGAAATTCTATTTATTATCTTTATTGCAAGATTTTTATTTATAAACACTATTATCTATTTTAATAAAGCCCTTCCACCCCAAAAAAGTCTTACAGATAAAAAAGCAAGTACTGATGAATTTAAGTGAAAATGATAACTAACTTGTTTTCTACATTTGACCCAGCTACTTCAATTTACATATCAATAAATTGAGTAAGAACAATCTCATGCTTTATAATTATCCCTATTTCATTTTGAATAATACCTAACCGACTCAATGTTATACTAAAAATAATCACTATAAAATTAAATAATGAATTTAAAATATTAATAGGTCCTAACAGAAAAGGAATAACATTAATTATAATCTCCTTATTTATATTTATTTTAGTAAATAATATTATAGGATTATTACCATACATTTTTACCAGATCAAGACACTTAGTATTCACTTTAACAATAGCATTACCCTTATGACTTTCTCTAATAATTTATGGATGAATTAATCACACAAACCATATATTTGCTCACTTAATTCCAGCTGGAACGCCGGCTATTCTTATACCCTTCATAGTTATAATCGAAACTATCAGTAATATTATTCGACCAGGCTCCTTAGCAGTACGATTAACAGCAAATATAATTGCTGGACATTTATTAATAAGACTTTTAGGCAATAATTCAATTAATACCAGTGAATTTATTATCCCTCTCATTATAATTATTCAAATTATGTTAATATTATTTGAATCAGCAGTCTCTCTTATTCAAGCATATGTATTTTCAGTATTAAGAACTCTTTATTCTAGAGAAATTTTATAAATGAAAATTCATAGTAACCACCCATATCATCTCGTTGATTACAGACCATGACCATTAACTGGTTCAATTGGAGCAATAACAGTCACATCAGGTATAGTATTATGATTCCATAAAAATGAAATATATCTTATTTTATTTAGGTATTTTTATTCTTTACTTACTATATATCAATGATGACGAGATATCGTACGAGAAAGAACATTTCAAGGAAAACATACAATTAAAGTTACTGAAGGATTAAAATTAGGAATAATTCTATTCATTATTTCTGAAGTATTCTTCTTTATTTCATTCTTCTGAGGATTTTTCCATAGAAGATTAGCACCAACAATTGAATTAGGTATAACATGACCCCCAAAAGGAATTAAAACCTTTAATCCTATAGAAATTCCTTTATTAAATACAATAATTCTATTATGCTCAGGAATTACCGTCACATGAGCACATCATAGTTTAATAAATGGCATACATTCACAAACTCTAAAAGCATTAATAATAACCGTTATGTTAGGAATTTATTTCACAATTCTCCAAGCCTATGAATATATAGAAGCAAGATTCTGCATTAGAGATTCTGTTTATGGATCCAGATTTTTTATGGCAACTGGATTCCATGGTATTCATGTAATTATTGGCACCACTTTCTTAACCATTTGTTTATTACGACACTTTATATGTCATTTCTCCAAAATTCATCACTTTGGTTTCGAAGCAGCCGCCTGATACTGACATTTTGTAGATGTAGTATGACTTTTCCTTTATATTTCTATTTACTGATGAGGTAGATACTTTTTTAGTATAAATAATATATTTGACTTCCAATCAAAAGATCTTAATCAAGAAAAAGTAATTATCAAAATTATAATTTCAATTTCATTAGCAGTAATTATTTCACTAAGATTAATAATTGTATGTACAGTAATTTCCAAAACAATAAATATAGATCGAGAAAAAATATCCCCATTTGAATGTGGATTTGACCCTAAATCATCAGCACGATCATTTTTCTCACTACAATTTTTTCTAATGGCTATTCTATTCTTAATTTTTGATATTGAAATTGCAATTATTTTACCTTTAGCTATTACTATAAAAACTAGAAATATTATATCTTGAGCTTTTACAATAATTGTATTCATCACAATTTTAATTATTGGATTATTCTATGAATGAAAAAATGGTATACTAGAATGAACATCTTGGGGATGTAGTTAAAAATAACATCTAATTTGCAATTAGAAAGAACTTAGTTAAGTCTTCCTCATTTTAAGTAATGAAGTAAAATTTACATTTAGTTTCGACCTAAAATTAGAGATAATCTCCTTACTTATTAATTGAAGCCAAAAAAGAGGCTTTTCATTGTTAATGAAATCATTGATTTTATAATCCAATTAAAAGAGAATGAAGTTATCTAAAAGAAGCTGCTAACTATCTTTTAAAGCGGTTAAAATCCGTTTTTCTCTTATTTATATAGTTTAACTTAAAACACTTCATTTTCAATGAAAAAATGAGAAATATACTCTATAAATATACCTGGGAAGAATTATTCTTATCATAATAGCTTCAATATTAAGCTTTAAAATTTAAGCTACCCAAGTTTAAACAATAATAAACAAAAAAGTTATCAACATAAATACAGAAAAAAAAGCTTCAAATTATTATTCTGATAATACAAATTTAACTTTCTCAAAAACAAAAAATAATATCCTATGATGTTAGACACAATGTATTCACCTCACCCTATATCTATAAAATCCACATATCCATTAGTCAAAACAAAACTCCTAGAATAAATTACATAAGTTCTAAAATTTGGTAGAAACCACATTGTACCTAAAAATGAAGTAATTAAATTACTATTTAAAGTAAAAATATTTTCAGTTAATATTATAAAAGAAAGTTCATAACCAATTCAACCCCCTAATACTACAAATAATAAAGGTATTAACTTACATTCAAGAGGTATAACCAAAACATTAGGACAAGAAAACAGTAGTCAAGATAATAATCTACCGCCAAAAATACCTATAAATACTAAAAAAATTATAGAACGTATTATAGTTAAACTTTCATGATAAAAACAACAAGGAAATAAACCTCTGTAACTTCTCATACAATAATAAATCAATCGTATTCTATAAGAAACAGTCAAACCTACAGATAAATAAAATAAAATAAAAATAAATAAATTAAAATAATTTATAGTCAAAAATTCCAAAGATATATCCTTTCTATAAAACCCAGATAAAAAAGGTAAACCACATAAAGACAAATTAGCAATCCCAAAACAAGTTCTAGTGTAAGGCAAATGATTTACTAAAACCCCTATATGTCGAATATCTTGAGAATCATTTATACAATGAATAATAAGTCCCGCACATAAAAATAATAAAGCTTTAAAGAAAGCATGTGTTAAAAGATGAAAAAAAGAAATAACAGGATACCCTATAAATAAAACTCTTATTATAAGACCTAATTGTCTCAAAGTAGATAAAGCAATAATTTTTTTAAGATCATATTCAAAATTAGCCCCTAAACCAGATATAAACATAGTTAATATTCTCAACAACAAAAAAAAAGATAAATTAAATTGAAGTAATAAACTTCTAAACCGAATTAAAAGATAAACACCGGCAGTAACTAAAGTTGAAGAATGAACCAAAGCTGATACAGGTGTAGGTGCAGCTATAGCTGCAGGTAACCAAGAAGAAAAAGGGATTTGAGCTCTCCTAGTGAAAGCAGCCAAAATAATTAATAAACATAAGATATAACCTCAATTAAAAAAATAAAATCTGTAATATAAATAATGTCAACTCCCGCTATTTAATAACCAAGCAATACCTAATAAAATAGCTACATCACCAATCCGATTAGTTAAAATTGTCAATATACCAGCATTGTATGATTTATAATTCTGAAAATAAACAACCAAACAGTAAGAAACTAATCCAAGACCATCTCACCCCAACAAAATTCTAATTAAATTAGGACTAACAATTATAAATATTATTGACAAAATAAACAACAAAACAAGAATTAAAAATCGAATCTTATTATTGTCACTTGATATATAATCATCTCTATAATAAATAACCATAGAAGAAATAAATATTACTCTCCCCATAAATAATAAAGATATTCAATCAAACAATAAAGTTATAGTAATATTACAAGAATTAACTCTTAAAATTTCTCAATCCATAAAAATAAAATAATCAATAGACAAAAAATATAAACCCAAAACAAAAAACAATACTCCAAACATAAAAATCAAAAAAAATCAATATTTGTATATTCTTATCAAATTCATAGATCCAGAGTAATTACACACCTATAACATCACAAATTATTATTCTATTAAATAAACTACCTGAACCCAAATATTAAACCCAAAAAGTAAAAATATCAATTTTTAAGAACAAAAAATTCAAAGGTAATCAATGCATAAATAATAAAAAATACTCACGTAAAAATCCCCCAGACTCAAAATTTATACCCCTATACAAAATACCATGTTGAGTTATAGAATAAAGATAAATTCTGTAACAACAACTAAAAAAAGAAGAAATTCCTAAAAATAATCTAGTTAATGATCTTCATCTCAAAATACTATTAATTAATAAAATTTCTCCTACCAAATTAAGAGAAGGAGGGCTAGCCATATTATTGATAGAAAATAAAAATCAAAATATTGATATAATCGGTATAAAAGTAATAAATCCTTTATTAATCAACAGTCTACGACTATGGCTACGCTCATAAATCATATTAGCCAAAGCAAATAAACCAGAAGAACATAAACCATGACCAATTATTAAAATTAAAGACCCTAAAAATCCATAATAATAACAAGTCATAATTCCCCCAATAACCAACCCTATATGAGCCACAGAAGAATATGCAATCATAGACTTAATATCAACCTGAACTAAACATAAAATACCAACAACAAAAGTCCCAAATAAACTAACAATAACCCAAACATAGTTATAAAAAATATTCATAAAAATCAGTACTCGATATAAACCATAGCCTCCTAATTTAAGAAGAACTCCTGCCAAAATCATTCTACCAGACACAGGCGCCTCAACATGAGCCTTAGGTAATCAAAAATGAAATAAAAATATAGGAATCTTAACCAAAAATGCCAAAACTAAAGATAAATATAAATAAAATCCTGAATCTAAATAAATTAAAAAATAACATAAACTATTACAAGTATTAAAAATATAAAAAATACCGACCAATAAAGGAAAAGAAGCAAATAAAGTATAAAATAATAAATATAAACCCGCCAAAAAACGCTCTGGCTGATACCCTCATCCAAAAATCAAAAAAAGAGTTGGAATTATGCTAGACTCAAAAAATAAATAAAATATAAATAGATTAAAAATAGAAAATGTTAAAATTAAAAATAAAAGAAGAATTAAAATAATCAATAAAAATTCCCTTTCATAAACAAAATTAAATTTAATCTTTGTTCTAGCTAACACCATCAAAAAAACAATTCAAATTCTTAAAAAAATTATACAATAAGAAACCAAATCTATACCAAAACCAAAACTAATATTTGAAAAATAAGAAAAAACTGGGAATAATAATACAAAAAAAGATAACAAAATTAAAGACGAAACTAATATTCATCAATTATTTAATATTGGGATCAAAAATAATACAAAAAATAATAATTTTATCATGATAAAATAGATAATCTAGATAACAAATCATTACCATGCCCACGAATTATATTAACTAAAACACCCAAACCTAAAGCACCTTCACAAACAGTAAAAGTCAAAAATACTAAAATAAAATACATTTCAAATCCAAATCTTAATAAAAAAAAGAACAGAAACAAAAATAGCACTAAAACTAAATATTCTAATCTAAATAAAGTCATAAGTAAATGATTACGAGTAGAAGAAAAAACAACTACCCCTCTAATAAATATAAAAATAATTATCAAATTAATTAAATTAATTAGTTTTAATAGTTTAAGTAAAAATAATGATCTTGTAAATCATAGATAGAAAATTACCTTTAAAACTTCAGTAAAAAGAAAACCCCAACTTTAATCCCCAAAATTAATATTTTAATTAAACTATTTACTGATATTAAAATATTATTCATTTTATTGGTGACCCTAGCATTTGTATTTATATGGTTGAATCACCCAATTAGTATAGGAATTGTAGTAATTTTACAAACAGTAATTACAGCCATAATTATCGGTATACTAATAGAATCATTCTGGTTCTCTTATATTATCATAATCACAATATTAAGAGGAATACTAGTTTTATTCATTTATATAGCAAGAGTAGCATCAAATGAAAAATTCCATATCTCAATTAAGTTAATTAGAATTTCAGCAATAATAATTATAATAAGAATCTTTATACAATGATATACAAAAAATTATAACCATGAATTAATTAACATTACATTAAATCTTCCAACAGAAACTTTATCCTTAAATAATATATTTAACCATAAATTCAAATATATTACTATAATGATAGTAATATACCTATTCTTCACTATAATCACAATCTCATCAATTGTCAATATCTCAGAAGGACCTCTACGAATCCGTAAATAATGAATAAACCATTACGAAAAACACACCCCCTATTCAAAATTGTAAACAGATCACTAATTGACTTACCATCGCCCTCAAACATTTCATTATGATGAAACTTTGGGTCTCTTCTAGGTATATGCTTACTAATTCAAATCATTACAGGAATTTTTCTAGCTATACACTATACAGCCAATGTAGAACTAGCATTTAATAGTGTAATTCACATTTGTCGAGATGTTAACAATGGATGACTCCTACGTAATACACACGCCAATGGAGCTTCACTATTTTTTATTTGCTTATATTTACACATCGGACGTGGAATATATTATGGTTCATACAAATTAATTATAACATGAAATGTAGGGATCATTTTATTATTTCTAGTAATAGGAACAGCTTTCCTAGGTTATGTATTACCATGAGGGCAAATATCATTATGAGGTGCAACAGTAATTACAAATTTATTATCAGCCATCCCTTATTTAGGTAATGATATTGTAAAATGATTATGAGGAGGCTTTAGAGTTAATAATGCTACCTTAACACGATTCTTCACATTACATTTCTTATTACCCTTTATTATCGCTGCAATAGTAATAATTCATCTAATATTTTTACATCAAACAGGTAGTAATAACCCCTTAGGAATTAATTCAAATTATGATAAAGTACCATTTCACCCATATTTTTCAATTAAAGACCTAATAGGAATAATAGTAACATTAACCTTATTTTCCATATTAGTAATATTCGAGCCCCGATTACTAGGAGACCCTGAAAACTTCATCCCAGCTAATCCCATAGTAACCCCAGTTCATATTCAACCTGAATGATACTTCTTATTTGCCTACGCAATTTTACGATCTATCCCTAATAAACTAGGAGGAGTCACAGCCATAATTTTATCAATCATAATCATCATAATTTTACCCATTACAAACAACAATAAATTTCAAAGAATAATATTTTACCCTATTAACAAATTCTTATTTTGATCATTCGTAACCACAATAATCTTATTAACTTGAATTGGAGCCCGACCTGCTGAAGAGCCTTTTATCACAACAGGACAAACATTAACAATAATGTACTTCTTATATTTCTTTATTAACCCTATTATTCTCAAATTATGAGACAAAATCAACAATTAGTTAAAAAGCTTTAGATAAGCATTTACTTTGAAAGTAAAAAAAAATGGTTAAATTCCATTATTAACTTTATATTAAGTCACTTAACTAGATGAATTACCTCACCAATATAAAACACAAAAATAAAGCAAAAAACATAAAGTAACTCAAAGATACAGGCAAAAAAACCTTCCAAGCTAGATATATCAATTTATCATAACGAAAACGAGGAAGTGTACCACGAACCCAAATAAATCAAAAAACAATTATAACAACCCTAAAATAAAAAAAAATAGAATATAAATCACAACCCAAAAATATAACTACAGTTAATATGCTTATAAAAATAATATTTATATATTCTGATAAAAAAATAAAAGCAAATCCACCTCTTCTATATTCAACATTAAATCCTCTAACTAATTCTCTTTCCCCTTCAGCAAAATCAAAAGGAGCACGATTAGTCTCTGCTAAACAAGAAGATAATCAACAAAAAAATAATGGAAAAGAAAATAATAAAAATCAAACCCCAATCTGATAAATCATAAAATTAATCAAATTATAACTAAAAATAAAAATAACATAACATAAAATAATTATGGCCATTCTAACCTCATAAGAAATAGTTTGGGCTATAGCACGAAGACCCCCTAAAAGAGCATAATTTGAATTAGAAGATCAACCAGATAATATTACACCATAAACCCCCAAGCCCGTACAACATAAAAAAAATAAAACCCCAAAATTGAAATTATAAACATTAACAATATAAGGAAACAATAGTCATAAAGAAAATGACAAAATCAACATAAAAACCGGAGAAAAATAATAAATAACAAAATTAGATATATAAGGATAAGCCTGTTCCCTAAAAAATAATTTTATGCCATCAGAAAAAGGCTGTAATAACCCTATAAAACCTACCCTATTAGGCCCTTTTCGTAATTGAATATACCCCAAAATTTTACGCTCAAACAAAGTAACAAAAGCTACAGAAACCAAAATACAAATGATTAAAACTAAATAATTAATTAAAAAAATTACTATTTGTAATATAAATTACATTTATAAATTCTAAATTTATCACATTTTTCTGTCAAAATAGTTTATTAATACTCAAAACTATATAATTTTTACTTATACCTGGTCCTTTCGTACTAAAGTATAATACAATCAATTGCAGATAGAAACCAACCTGGCTCACGCCGGTCTGAACTCAGATCATGTAAAAAATTAAAAGTCGAACAGACTTAGTATATATGAGCTGCTACACCCAAATCTAATTTTAATCCAACATCGAGGTCGCAAACTTTATTCATCGATAAGAACTCTCCGAAAAAATTACGCTGTTATCCCTAAGGTAATTTAATCTAATAATCCCTAATAAAAGATCAACTAAAACATCAATTAATGAATAATAAAAATGAAAGTTAATCAATTTTCACTGTCGCCCCAACAAAACTAAATTAACAAAATTTATCAACTCATCTTAACCAAAAAATAAATATAATTAATATAGTAAAATTCTATAGGGTCTTCTCGTCTTGCAATAAAATTTAAGCTTTTTAACTCAAAAATAAAATTCATAAAAATCAAATAAAGAAAGTTTATCTCTCGTCCAACCATTCATCCTAGCCTTCAATTAAAAGACAAATGATTATGCTACCTTCGCACAGTCAAAATACTGCGGCCGTTTAAGTTCATCACTGGGCAGGCTAGACCTATAATTACAATCTAAAGGACATGTTTTTGTTAAACAGGCGGAAATAAATTTTGCCGAATTCCTATACTTGAATATTCAAAACTACTAATTCTATCATTATTACTTATAATAAAAAATTAAATAAAAAATTCTAATAAAAAATTAAACAACTGTTAAATAAAAATTAAATAAAGATTAACTGTAATGAAATATATGATGGCTGTTACTAAGCCTACAAACCTTTAAATAATATTAAGTTATAATTCATATATAGAGCTTATCCCCTATAAACTTAACTATTGTAATTAAAAAAAATAAAATTATATAATAACTTAACAATAGTCTTAATTAAATTAATATATTAGAAAACCAGATATTTAAAATTGAATAGCATATAACCTCTATGCATAAATTAAAAATTACTTTGACACGTAAAACTCCATTTAAACATATCTCTTTTAATTTCGGGAAAATTAATTATCATTAATCAAAAATTGATAAACCCTGATACAAAAGGTACAATAAAAAAAATCTGCTTATAAATAATTAAAAAATTTCCTTCACAGTAATTTAAACTATTGTTAAAAATAATGAATTCAATAAAATTTACTAACAAATAAGTTATTTCTCATAATAGTATAATAAATAATAACACAAACAATATTTTAATTAAATCAAGTTAGGTTGAATTGCACAAACCTGATCATTATTGTAAGTAATAATATTCCTAGAATTTAACTTGTATAATTCAAACCCCACCTTCCGGTAGAGTTACTTTGTTACGACTTATCTTGCCTTATTAACGAGAGTGACGGGCGATGTGTACATAATTTAGAGCCATAATCATTTATATAAATTAATAAAAATTACTTTCAAATCCTATTTCATATTAAATTAAATCCAACAATAATATTCCAATAAATAACATTAAATGTAGCCCATCTCAACCTCCATTATAGCTGCACCTTGACCTGACATTATTTAAATTAATAATTAAAGAAAATTTCCTAATAAAACACTCAATGACAGAGATATACAAACAATAAAATAAAGTAAAATCCAACGTGGATCATCGATTACAGGACAGGCTCCTCTGAAAAGACTAAATTACCGCCAAATTCTTTTAATTTAAAGATCATATCTATTAGTACCATGGTCAAACTTTACATTCAGAATAATAGGGTATCTAATCCTAGTTTACAAACCTGAATTTCATATATTCTTAAACCAAAAAAATATAAATTAAATTAAAAATTTCACCTAATAAATTAAAATTAATTTTCAATAATCAAAATGAATATAAACCAAAAAAATTGACCTGAATCAGAAGTATAACCGCATATGCTGGCACAACTTTTTACAATTCTAAACATAATTAACTGAATCTACACTTACGCAAACCTCAAAATTAAAAACTACAATTAATAAATCAATAATCACCTTTTAGATAAAATATTCAACCACGCAAAAACTTATATTTAATATTATCCAATTTATAGCCAATTTACACGCTATAAGACAGAATTAATCTTAATTAATTATTTAACAATTAAAATCACGGAACAAACTGAGTGCCCATCCCCCCGCTTATACCCCCTTACAACCCCAGAACAACCCCGGTCTCCGCCTATAAATTATTTTCATATGTGCCTTGCATCTCCTACCCAGTTACATATAGTGTCCCCTTACATAGTCTGTATCATGTTCTACCTCCTCTACATATAGTGTGTGTTACATAGTCCCTTGCTCATCAATTCTCCGTGTATGGCTCCTTACCCAGTTACATATAGTGTCCCCTTACATAGTCTGTATCATGTTCTACCTCCTCTACATATAGTGTGTGTTACATAGTCCCTTGCTCATCAATTCTCCGTGTATGGCTCCTTATGCGTATCGCTCCAAATGTCTTACTGTTCCCCCCATTTATTTTTTATCTTGTACCCTTGCTTACCCTTGCTCCTTCTAGTCATCTTATCCCCTGTAATGTCTTCTCTCCACCCTTGAAATAGTCTCCTATACATGCAATTCTTATATCCTCCTCTGTTCCAGTATTTAACCCTCCCAGCTTCCCATGGTCCGTATATCCCATAACCCTAAATAGTCTCCTATATATACCCCCCCGGACTTTGTCCGATATTTTTGTTATAAAAAGTCATATCACATAACGCGAAATTTGACCATTTTAACAAAAAATCAATTTTTGTTATACCAAAATTAAAAAATTTGTAAATTTTGCCAACTTTTCAGTCAAAAATTTAAAAATTCAAAATCCAGTAAAATTTATTAAAATTCAAAAACTAAAATAATTTAATATTAATGTATTTAATTATTCCTCACATTCAACAAAAATTGTAAATCTAAATTGTAAATCCAAAATTATTAATTTAATTTTAACATATCCAATTACGGAACCAATCTGTTGGATTTTTAAATAAAGGCATAGCCTTCAAACCAGATACCTCCCACGTTTAAGGGAGTACACTAAATTTAAATTATCATAAAATAAATAAATACACAAAAGTACAAATTCAGCCCGTTGGAACAAAACCTAGTCTATAATTAAATATATTCATTTAAGGGCAACAATTATTTAAGTAAAAGACACTCAAACAATTATTATAATACTGGCCAAATTATTATAATACCATTAATTAACAAATAATAATATTACAAACCAATTAAACATTACACACCCCTTTTTCTAAACTGAATAAATAACCAACAATCAATCCTATCAACTAGCCCAAAACCAAAATCTAGTTCCGTATAATAAAACATGCTAATATGTAAAATACAAAACCCCCATCTATTAAGATGGTGAAGATGGGGGTT